AATTAATTATAAAAATAGTTAATTAATAAATAAAATTTGTATAAAGAAGAAGAAAAAAAAAAAAAAAAAAATCACTAATTAGTTTACTTGTTAATTTTTATATTAAAAATATATAATAACAAAATTATTTAATAAATTAATTTACTTGTTAATTTTTTTAAAAAATAATAAATTAAGAAACTAATTAGTTTACTTGTTAATTTTTGTATTAAAAAATATGTATTAAATATTTAATATTCAATAAATGAATTGCCTGATAAAAGGACTACCTTGATAGGGTAAATTATGTAAATTTATATTACATTCATTATTTATAATTTTTTTTTAATTATATTTAATAGAATTAAACTATTTCTAAAAGTATCAAAAACTTTTGTGCATCATACACTAAAATATATATTTTATTTATTTATATAAATATTAAATAATAAAAATAAAAAGATAAGCTAATTAAGCTACTGGGTTCATACCCCATTTATAAAGGTTTAATCCTTTTCTTTTTAATTTTTAATAATTCATCAAAAATTATATTTATATTAATTTTAATAATAGGAACTATAATTTCTATTTCCGCAAATTCTTGATTAAGAGCTTGAATAGGATTAGAAATTAATTTATTATCTTTTATCCCCCTAATAAGAGATAATAAATTAATATCAACAGAATCTTCACTAAAGTATTTTTTAACTCAAGCATTAGCATCTTCAATTCTTTTATTTTCAGTTATTTTATTATTATTAAATATAAGAAAAATTAATAATTATTATTTATTAGAAATAATAATTATTTCTTCTCTTTTATTAAAAAGAGGTTCAGCTCCTTTTCATTTTTGATTTCCAAATGTAATAGAAGGATTATCATGAACTAATTCATTAATTTTAATAACTTGACAAAAAATTGCTCCGTTAATATTAATTTCTTATATTATTATAAAACCATTAATTATTTTTAGAATTATTCTTTCAAGAATAATTGGTGCATTAGGAGGATTAAATCAAACTTCTCTTCGTAAATTAATAGCTTATTCTTCTATTAATCATTTAAGATGAATATTAATCGCTATATATAATAGAAATTTATTATGAATAATTTATTTTTTATTTTATTCATTTTTAACATTTTCAATAATTTTTATATTTAATATATTTAAAATTTCTTATATTAATCAATTATTTTCATTACTTTTTTATTCAAAAAATATAAAATTTTTTTTATTTTTTAATTTATTATCATTAGGAGGATTACCTCCATTTTTAGGATTTTTTCCAAAATGAATTGTAATTCAATCTTTATCTATAAATAATCAATTATTTTTATTAACATTTATTGTAATAATAACATTAATTACTTTATATTTTTATATACGATTATCTTATAGAGCTTTTATATTAAATTATTATGAAAATAATTGAATAATTAATTCTATTTATAATTCAATAAATATAAAAATTTTTATATTTTGTTCATTTTTATCTTCTTTTGGATTATTTTTATTAACTTCTTTATATTTTATAGTTTAAGGCTTTAAGTTAAATAAACTAATAGCCTTCAAAGCTATAAATATAAGAATACTCTTTTAAGCCTTAGTAATTTTATTACTCCTTTAGAATTGCAGTCTAATATCACTTATTATAGACTATAAAGCTTTGATTAAAGAGAATTATTCTCATAAATAAATTTACAATCTATTGCCTAAATTTCAGCCATTTAATCGCAACAATGATTATTTTCTACTAATCATAAAGATATTGGAACTTTATATTTTATTTTTGGAGCATGAGCTGGAATAGTAGGAACATCTTTAAGAATTTTAGTACGAGCTGAATTAGGACATCCAGGTGCACTTATTGGAGATGATCAAATTTATAATGTAATTGTTACAGCTCATGCATTTGTAATAATTTTTTTTATAGTAATACCAATTATAATTGGAGGATTTGGAAATTGATTAGTTCCACTAATATTAGGAGCACCTGATATAGCATTTCCTCGAATAAATAATATAAGTTTTTGACTCTTACCACCTGCATTAACTTTACTACTTATAAGTAGTATAGTGGAAAACGGAGCTGGAACAGGATGAACTGTTTACCCACCTTTATCCTCTAATATTGCTCATGGAGGAGCTTCTGTTGATTTAGCTATTTTTTCTTTACATTTAGCTGGAATTTCATCTATTTTAGGTGCTGTAAATTTTATTACAACAGTTATTAATATACGATCTACAGGAATTACTTTTGATCGAATACCTTTATTTGTATGATCAGTAGTTATTACAGCATTATTATTACTTTTATCGTTACCAGTATTAGCAGGAGCTATTACTATATTATTAACAGATCGAAATTTAAATACATCATTTTTTGATCCAGCAGGAGGAGGAGATCCTATTCTTTATCAACATTTATTTTGATTTTTTGGTCATCCTGAAGTTTATATTTTAATTTTACCAGGATTTGGAATAATTTCTCATATTATTAGTCAAGAATCTGGAAAAAAAGAAACATTTGGAGCTTTAGGAATAATTTATGCTATATTAGCTATTGGATTATTAGGATTTATTGTATGAGCCCATCATATATTTACAGTAGGAATAGATGTAGATACTCGTGCTTATTTTACATCAGCTACTATAATTATTGCTGTTCCAACAGGTATTAAAATTTTTAGTTGATTAGCAACTTTATATGGAACTCAAATAAATTATTCCCCTGCTACATTATGAGCTTTAGGATTTGTATTTTTATTTACAGTAGGAGGATTAACAGGAGTAGTTTTAGCTAATTCATCAATTGATATTATTTTACATGATACTTATTATGTAGTAGCTCACTTTCATTATGTTTTATCAATAGGAGCAGTATTTGCTATTATAGCAGGATTCGTTCATTGATACCCATTATTTACAGGATTAATTTTAAATAATATACATTTAAAAACTCAATTTTTTATTATGTTTATTGGTGTAAATTTAACATTTTTCCCTCAACATTTTTTAGGATTAGCAGGTATACCTCGACGATATTCAGATTATCCAGATGCTTATACAACATGAAATGTAATCTCTACTATTGGTTCTACAATTTCTTTATTAGGTATTATATATTTTTTTTACATTATTTGAGAAAGCATAATATCACAACGTCAAGTTTTATTTCCTATTCAATTATGTTCATCTATTGAATGATTACAAAATACTCCACCAGCTGAACATAGTTATTCTGAATTACCTTTATTAATTAATTTCTAATATGGCAGATTAGTGCAATGGATTTAAACTCCATATATAAAGTAATTTACTTTTATTAGAAACCAATGTCTACATGAACAAATTTAGGATTACAAGATAGTTCTTCTCCTTTAATAGAACAATTAATTTTTTTTCATGATCATACACTTTTAATTTTAGTTATAATTACTATTTTAGTAGGATATTTAATATTTATATTATTTTTTAACAAACATGTAAATCGATATTTACTTCATGGACAAACTATTGAAATTATTTGAACAATTCTTCCCGCAATTATTTTATTATTCATTGCATTTCCATCATTACGACTTTTATATTTATTAGATGAAATTAATGAACCAGCTATTACATTAAAAACTATTGGTCATCAATGATATTGAAGATATGAATATTCAGATTTTACAAATATAGAATTTGACTCATATATAATTCCAACAAATGAATTATCAATAAATATATTTCGTTTACTAGATGTTGATAATCGAGTAGTATTACCAATAAATTCCCAAATTCGAATTTTAGTAACAGCTGCAGATGTTATTCATTCATGAACTGTACCAACTTTAGGAGTAAAAGTTGATGGAACTCCAGGTCGTTTAAATCAAACAAATTTTTTAATTAATCGTCCAGGTTTATTTTATGGTCAATGTTCAGAAATTTGCGGAGCTAATCATAGTTTTATACCAATTGTTATTGAAAGAATTCCAATTAATTATTTTATTAAATGAATTTCTAATAATATAAATTCTTCATTAGATGACTGAAAGCAAGTACTGGTCTCTTAAACCATATTATAGTAAATTAGCATTTACTTCTAATGAAAAAATTAGTTAAATATATATAACATTAGTTTGTCAAACTAAAATTATTAATTTATTAATATTTTTTAATTCCACAAATATCCCCAATTGGTTGATTAAGTTTATTTATTATTTTTTCTATTACTTTTATAATTTTTAATATAATAAGTTATTTTTCATTTATTCCCACAACACCTAAATTATTTTTAATAAATAAAAATAAAATTTCAAATTCAATAAATTGAAAATGATAACAAATTTATTTTCAGTATTTGATCCTTCCTCAAGAATTTTTAATCTTTCATTAAATTGATTAAGTACATTTTTAGGAATTTTTATAATTCCTTCTATATATTGATTAATACCATCTCGATATAACATTTTCTGAAATAATATTTTATCGACTTTACATAAAGAATTTAAAACTCTTTTAGGACCTATAAGATCAAATGGTTCTACATTTATTTTTATTTCTTTATTTTCTATAATTTTATTTAATAATTTTATAGGATTATTTCCTTATATTTTTACAAGTACTAGTCATTTAGTATTAACTCTTACATTAGCATTACCATTATGATTATGCTTTATATTATTTGGATGAATTAATAATACACAACATATATTTGCTCATTTAGTACCACAAGGTACTCCATCTATTTTAATACCATTTATAGTATGTATTGAAACAATTAGAAATATAATTCGTCCAGGAACTTTAGCTGTACGATTAACAGCAAATATAATTGCTGGGCATTTATTATTAACACTTTTAGGAAATACTGGACCTTCAATATCAATAATATTATTAAGATTATTAATTATTACTCAAATTGCTTTACTAATTTTAGAATCAGCCGTAGCTATAATTCAATCTTATGTATTTGCTGTACTTAGAACTTTATACTCTAGAGAAGTAAATTAATGACAACTCATTCAAATCATCCTTTTCATTTAGTAAATTATAGACCATGACCATTAACTGCCTCAATTGGTGCAATAACAATAGTTGCTGGAATAGTAAAATGATTTCATCAATATAATTTATCATTACTTTTATTAGGAAATTTAATTACAATTTTAACAATTTATCAATGATGACGTGATGTTTCTCGAGAAAGAACTTTTCAAGGATTACATACTTTTATAGTAACAATAGGATTACAATGAGGAATAATTTTATTTATTTTATCAGAAGTATTATTTTTTATTTCCTTTTTTTGAGCTTTTTTCCATAGAAGTTTATCTCCTTCTATTGAATTAGGAGTAATTTGACCTCCATTAGGAATTTATGCATTTAATCCATTTCAAATTCCTTTATTAAATACAGTAATTTTATTAACATCCGGAATTACAGTAACTTGAGCACATCATAGTTTAATAGAAAGAAATCATTCTCAAACTACTCAAGGATTATTTTTTACAGTATTATTAGGAATTTATTTCACAATCTTACAAGCTTATGAATATATTGAAGCTTCATTTAGAATTGCAGATTCTATTTATGGATCAACCTTTTTTATAGCAACAGGATTTCATGGAATTCATGTTTTAATTGGAACTACTTTTTTATTAATTTGCTTAATTCGACATTTAAATTATCATTTTTCTAAAAATCATCATTTTGGATTTGAAGCAGCTGCTTGATATTGACATTTTGTTGATGTTGTTTGATTATTTCTTTATATTTCAATTTATTGATGAGGTAATTAATTTATTTATATAATATAAAAAGTATATTTGACTTCCAATCATAAAGTCTATTATAAATAGTATAAATAATTATATCAATTTTCATAATAAGATTTATTATTTTATTAATTTCAACATTAGTAATATTATTAGCATCAATTATTTCAAAAAAATCTATTATTGATCGAGAAAAATCATCTCCATTTGAATGTGGATTTGACCCAAAATCATCATCACGTCTTCCATTTTCTTTACGATTTTTTTTAATTACAATTATTTTTTTAATTTTTGATGTAGAAATTGCATTAATTTTACCAATTATTTTAATTATTAAATTTTCAAATTTAATAATATGAACTATTACAACTATTATATTTATTTTAATTTTATTATTAGGTTTATATCATGAATGAAATCAAGGAATACTAAACTGATCAAATTAGGGTTGTAGTTAAATATAACATTTGATTTGCATTCAAAAAGTATTGAAATTCAATCTACCTTGAATATGAAGTGATATATTACAATTAGTTTCGACCTAATTCTAGGTAAAATTTACCCTTATTCTAAATTAATTGAAACCAAAAAGAGGTATATCACTGTTAATGATAAAATTGAATATATATATTCCAATTAAAGAAGTATGATGTTCAAGTAAAAGCTGCTAACTTTTTTCTTTTAATGGTTAAATTCCATTTATACTTCTATTTATATAGTTTAAAAAAAACATTACATTTTCATTGTAAAATTAAAATATTTTTTTTATAAATTACTAAAATAAATTCACTATATTCAAAGATAAAATTATCTCCTTAATATCTTCAGTATTATACTCTATAATATAAGCTATTTGAATAAAAAAAAACAAATATATAAATAATTAAAATTCAAAAAATAAATGTTAATAAATAAATTTTTAAATTATTATTTTGTAATAGTTGATTAAACTGAGAATTTTTTAATAAATTATAATAAAGTTTTTGTCCACCAAAATATTCTGATCAACCTTGATCAAAACATTTAATTATTGTTCCGATTGATAAAAAATTATTAATAATTCCATAAGTAGAAATATAAGGTATAAATCATATTGAACCTAAAAAATAAGAACTATTATATATATTTAATGATTTATTATAAAAAAATAAAGAAATTCTTGAAATTTTATACCCAATTAATCCTCCAATAATACAAACAAATCTAATTAATAATTTTAAATAATAAGGAAGAACAATAACTATAGGAGTTGAAAAAATTAATCATCTTAATATTCTTCCACCAAAAATTCTTAAAATTAATAAACCTATTATACTTTTTAATATAATTCAACTTTCATCATTTAATATATTTAAAGAACTAAAATTAGAATCTCCAATTATTGAATAATATACTAATCGAAAAGAATAACAAACAGTTAAACCAGTAGAAAAAAAAAATAAAATAAATGAAAATAAATTAATATAAGATAATAAAACTATTTCCAAAATTAAATCTTTTGAATAAAATCCAGCTAAAAATGGTATCCCACATAAAGCTAAATTAGCAACATTAAAACAAGAAGATGTTAATGGTATCATTATTCTTAATCTACCTATTAAACGAATATCTTGAGTATTATTTATATTATGAATAATAGCCCCAGCACATATAAATAATAAAGCTTTAAATAAAGCATGAGTAAGTAAATGAAAAAATGCTAACTTACTATAACCTATTGATAAAATTCTTATTATTAAACCTAATTGACTCAATGTAGATAAAGCAATAATTTTTTTTAAATCAAATTCATAATTAGCTCCTAATCCAGATATAAATATAGTTAATCCAGATAATAATAATAATAAATTACCTATTCAATTATCTACTAATAATATATTAAATCGAATTAATAAATAAACTCCTGCTGTTACTAAAGTAGAAGAATGTACCAATGCAGAAACAGGTGTAGGAGCAGCTATAGCAGCTGGTAATCAAGATGAAAAAGGAATTTGAGCTCTTTTAGTTATAGCTGCTAATATAATTAATAATCCAATAATTTTTATTTCTCTATTATTTTTTATAAATTCTAAATAAAAAATATAATTTCAACTACCATAATTTAATATTCATGCAATAGCTAATAATAACGCAACATCACCAATACGATTAGATAAAGCAGTTAATATACCAGCATTATAAGATTTTACATTTTGAAAATAAATTACTAAACAATAAGATACAAGTCCTAATCCATCTCATCCTAATAAAATTCTAATTAAATTTGGACTAATAATTAATAATATTATAGAACCAACAAATATAAGAACTAATATAATAAATCGAATAATTTTATAATCAAATTCTATATATTCTTTTCTGTAAAAAATTACTAAACAAGAAATTATTAAAACAAACGATATAAAAATTAAACTTATTCAATCAAATAATAAAGTTATCACAATATTTATAGAATTTAATGAAATAACTTCTCATTCAATAAAAATTCTATAATCTTTTAATAAAAATAAGATTCCAAAAAAAAAAAATCATAAACTAAAAAAAAATAAAATTAAAAAACTAATTTTACAAATTGATAAATATTTCACAATTTAAAAAGAATTATCTTATCATTGATATCACAAATCAATATTTTTTATTAAACTATTTAAATATAATCATAATAAACATATTTCACTTTTCAAAATTAATAAATTTAAAGGAAATCAATGTAAAAATAAAAGTAAAAATTCTCGAATTAAACCTCCTCTAAAAGAATAAATTCCAGAAAATAATTTACCATGTTGTCTATAAGAATATAAATATAAAGTATAAGCAGCTCTAAAAAAAGATAAAAAAGATAATATTAATATAGAAACTCATGATCATATTACAATTCTATTAATTAAAGAAATTTCTCCTAATAAATTTAAAGTTGGAGGAGCTGCTATATTAGCAGAACATAATAAAAATCATCATAAAGTTATAGATGGTATAAAATTTAATAAACCTTTATTAATTAATAAACTACGACTTCCTAATCGCTCATAAGAAATATTTGCTAAACAAAATAATCCAGAAGAACATAATCCATGTGCAATTATTAAACTATAGGCACCACAAATTCCTATATAAGATATAGTTATTAAACCAGCTAAAACTACTCCCATATGAGCTACCGAAGAATAAGCAATTAATGCTTTTAAATCAGTTTGTCGTAAACATAATAAACTTACTAATATTCCACCAATTAATCTAATTCTCACTCAAATAAAATTAAATTTTATACTAATTAATTGTAAAAATGAATAAACCCGTAATAAACCATATCCTCCTAATTTTAATATAATTCCAGCTAAAATTATTGAACCAGATACAGGAGCTTCTACATGAGCTTTAGGTAATCATAAATGAACTAAAAATATTGGTATTTTTACTAAAAATGCTATTACTAAAGAAAAATAAAGAATTTCATAAAAAAAAAAAAAATTACTTAATAAATAAAAATTTATTGTTCCTGTAATATTATATACATAAAAAATTCCAATTAATATAGGCAAAGACACTAATAATGTATAAAATAATAAATAAACTCCTGCTTGTAAACGTTCAGGTTGATATCCTCATCCCAAAATTAAAAATAAAGTCGGAATTAAACTTCTTTCAAAAAATAAATAAAATATAAATAAACTTATTCTTCTAAAAGTAAAAATTAATAAAATTAATAAAAATAAAATATTTAATATAAATAAACTTACATAATTATTACATTTAAAAATAGATTCACTTGCTATTAATATTAAAGAAATAATTCATAAACTTAATAAAATTAATCCATAAGAAATTATATCACATCCAAATAAATAAGAAATAGATATAAAATAATTTCTATATATATTTATTAAAATAAAAACAAAACTTAATATAAATAATATTATTTGAACCGTTCAATATATTTTATTTAATAAACATAATGGAAATATAAATATAATTCTAATAATAATTTTTAACATTGTAAAATATTAAATCTTTGAAAATAATCATTACCATGAGTACGAATTATAGAAACTAAAATAGATAATCCTAAAGCACCTTCACATACACTAAAAATTAAAAATATTATTCTAAAATAATTTTCATAATTTATCATATTTAAATAAATAAATAATATTAAAAATAATCTTAAAACAATATATTCAAGTCTTAATAATATAGATAATAAATGTTTACGATTAAGTACAAATGTAAATACTCCTATAATAAATAAAATTCTTGATAAACTTCAATTTAAAATTATCATTAGTTTTAATAGTTTAATAAAAACATTGGTCTTGTAAATCAAAATTAAGATAATCTTTTAAAACTTCAAGAAAAAAGAAATTTCTTTATCATTAATCCCCAAAATTAATATTTTAATTAAACTATTTCCTGATATTATTCAATTAACTTTAATATTATTCATATTTATTTTTAATTTAATTTTTTTAAATATAAAACATCCATTAGCTATAGGATTAATTTTATTAATTCAAACAACATTAATTTCATTAACTTCAGGATTATTAAGTAAAACTTTTTGATTTTCTTATATTTTATTTTTAGTATTTATTGGTGGAATATTAGTTTTATTTATTTATGTAACTTCTTTAGCATCAAATGAAATATTTTCTTTATCAATTAAATTAATAATAATTTCTTTATTAATTATTTTTATTATAATAACTTCTATATACTTTATAGATAAAAATTTATTAATACAATATAAAAATTTAGAAATAAATTCTATTTATAATATAAATTCTTATATTATAGAAAATTCTTTATCTTTAAATAAATTATATAATTATCCAACTAATATTATAACAATTTTATTAATAAATTATTTATTAATTACATTAATTGCAGTAGTAAAAATTACTAAATTATTTAAAGGTCCATTACGACCAATATTTAACTAATGAATAAACCTTTACGAATAAAACACCCAATTTTACAAATTATTAATAGAGCACTAGTAGATTTACCAGCTCCTGTAAATATTTCAGCATGATGAAATTTTGGATCATTATTATTCCTATGTTTAATAATTCAAATCTTAACTGGATTATTTTTAGCAATACATTATACTGCAGATATTAATTTAGCTTTCAATAGTGTTAATCATATTTGCCGAGATGTTAATTATGGATGATTATTACGAACCATACATGCTAATGGTGCATCATTTTTCTTTATTTGTATTTATTTACATGTAGGTCGAGGAATATATTACGGATCTTATTTATTTATACCAACTTGATTAATAGGAGTAATTATCTTATTTTTAACTATAGGAACAGCTTTTATAGGATATGTTTTACCATGAGGTCAAATATCATTTTGAGGAGCAACAGTTATTACAAATCTATTATCAGCTATTCCTTATTTAGGAATTGATTTAGTACAATGAGTATGAGGAGGATTTGCTGTTGATAATGCCACATTAACTCGATTCTTTACTTTTCATTTTATTTTACCATTTATTGTATTAGCTACAACATTAATTCATATTTTATTTTTACATGAAACAGGATCTAATAATCCATTAGGAATTAATTCAAATACCGATAAAATTCCTTTTCATCCTTATTTTACTTATAAAGATATTGTAGGATTTATTTTAATAACAATAATATTAATTTTATTAACTTTAATTAATCCTTATTTATTAGGAGACCCAGATAATTTTATCCCAGCTAATCCTTTAGTTACACCAATTCATATTCAACCAGAATGATATTTTTTATTTGCTTATGCAATTTTACGATCAATTCCTAATAAATTAGGAGGAGTAATTGCTTTAGTATTATCAATTGCTATTCTAGCAATTCTTCCATTTTATCACTTAAGAAAATTTCGAGGAATTCAATTTTATCCTATTAATCAATTTATATTTTGAATAATAGTAATTACAGTAATTTTATTAACATGAATTGGAGCTCGACCAGTAGAAACACCTTATGTATTAATTGGACAAATTTTAACTGTAATTTATTTTTCTTATTTTATATTTAATCCACTAATTATTAAATGATGAGATAATTTATTAAATTAGTTAATGAGCTTGAATAAGCATTTGTTTTGAAAACATAAGATGGAAATTTAATTTTCTATTAACTTTACTAAAATAAATTATTTAAATTAAATAAATTAAAAAAATTTTAAAACCAATAAAAAATAATAAAAAATTTAATGAAAAAGGTAAAAATCTTTTTCACGCTAAATATATTAATTTATCATAACGAAATCGAGGTAATGTTCCACGAACTCAAATAAATATAAAAGAAATAAATATTAATTTAATATAAAATAAAAAAGAAAATAAATCACTTCCTAGAAATATTACACAAAATAATATTCTTATAAATAAAATTCTAGTATATTCAGCTAAAAAAATTAAAGCAAATCCTCCTCTTCTATATTCTACATTAAATCCTGATACTAATTCAGATTCTCCTTCTGCAAAATCAAATGGAGTCCGATTAGTTTCAGCTAAAGAAATTCTAAATCATACTAAAAATATAGGAAATATTAAAAATAAAAATCATATAAATAACTGATATTTATAAAATATTAATATATTATAACCATCAATTAAAAAAATAAATCTTAATAATACTAAAGCTAATCTTACTTCATAAGAAATTGTTTGAGCTACAGCTCGTAATCCTCCTAATAAAGCATAATTAGAATTAGATGATCACCCAGCAATTATTACTGTATATACCCCTAATCTAGTACAACAAAGAAAAAATAATAAACCTAAATTAAAAGAAAATATTTTAATAAATATAGGTATACATATCCAAACTAATAATGATAAAAATAAAGAAAAAATAGGAGAAAAATAATAAGAAATATAATTAGATAATAAAGGATAAGTTTGTTCTTTAGTAAATAATTTAATTGCATCACAAAAAGGTTGAGGAATTCCTATAATTCCAACTTTATTAGGACCTTTACGAATTTGAATATATCCTAAAACTTTTCGTTCTAAAAGAGTTAAAAAAGCTACTCTTACTAAAACAAAAATAATTAATAATAATCTTCTAATAATTAATAATAAGCTATCAAAAAAAAACAAGTACTATTTGTAATAAAATTTACATTAATAAATTCTAAATTTATTGCACTAATCTGCCAAAATAGTTAATTATTAATTTAATTCAATTTTTAAATAATAATTTATTAAATATTAGGTCCTTTCGTACTAAAATATTTTAAATTTTTAAAGATAGAAACCAACCTGGCTTACACCGGTTTGAACTCAGATCATGTAAGAATTTAAAAGTCGAACAGACTTAAAATTTAAGCTACTACACCTAAAATTATTTCTTAATCCAACATCGAGGTCGCAATCTTTTTTATCGATAAGAACTCTCCAAAAAAATTACGCTGTTATCCCTAAAGTAACTTGTATTTTTAATCAATAAAAATGGATCATTTATTCATAAATCAATGTAAATAAAAATTAAAAGTTATATAAATTTTAATATCACCCCAATAAAATATTATTAATTATTATTATAAAATAAACCTAAATAATAATAATAATTCCAATATAAAGATTTATAGGGTCTTCTCGTCTTTTAAATAAATTTTAGCTTTTTAACTAAAAAATTAAATTCAAAAAAAAATTTAATTAAGACAGTTAATATTTCGTCCAACCATTCATACAAGCCTTCAATTAAAAGACTAATGATTATGCTACCTTTGCACAGTTAAAATACTGCGGCCATTAAAATATTCAGTGGGCAGGTTAAACTTTTTATAAACAAAAAAAGACATGTTTTTGTTAAACAGGCGAACATTATTTTTGCCGAATTCCTTATAATAACTTATCACAAAAAAATATTTATATAATAATTTATACTAATTATATCATTATTTTTTTATTTTTTTAATTTAAATAAATACTTTAATAAATATTTAAAATTCAAATAAATAATTAATTATTATAAAATAAATTATAACATTTTTATTAATAATAACTATTTCTAAGCTTATATTTATTAATTAATTAATAAATTTTTAAAATTTTATTTTATAGCTTATCCCATAAAATATTAAAATAAAATAATTATTTAATTAATTTACTTAATTAAATAATATAAAATTTCTAAATTAAATTTATTTCTTAAAGAACTAGATACCTTTAAAAACGAATAACATTTCATTACTAATATATTATTAAAAATAATTTTATTACACTAACTTCCATAATATATTAACTCTTTTAAAATCGAGAAAATTATAATAAATAATTTTTAATTAATAAACCCTGATACACAAGGTACAATAAATTAAATTTACTTTTATAATAAAAATTTTTCAAATATTTCAATTTTATTACACAATACTATTAAACTATTATTAATATTATTTTTTCTATATTATATACTAAAACATTACATTATATAATTATTTTTAATAATTTAAACAAATAAATAAATAAATTAATAAATAAAATCTAATCAATTTATATTGATTTGCACAAAAACCTTTTCAATGTAAATGAAATACTTTACTTAATAAGCTTTAAATTGCATTCTAGATACACTTTCCAGTACATCTACTATGTTACGACTTATCTTACCTTAATAATAAGAGTGACGGGCGATGTGTACATATTTTAGAGCTAAAATCAAATTATTAATCTTTATAATTTTACTATCAAATCCACTTTCAATAAATATTTCAAATTTATATTCATATAAATAATTTTATTGTAACCCATTTTTACTTAAATATAAGCTACACCTTGATCTGATATATTTTCTTTTATAAAACTTTGAAAATTAACTTTCTTATAAAATATTCTAATAACGACGATATATAAACTGATTACAAATATAAGTAAGGTCCATCGTGGATTATCGATTATAAAACAGGTTCCTCTGAATAGACTAAAATACCGCCAAATTTTTTAAGTTTCAAGAACATAACTATTACTACCTAAGTTTTTAAAATTTACATTTTATATAATAGGGTATCTAATCCTAGTTTTTAATTAAAATTTTCAAGTATCAATTATAATTATTAAAAATATTAATTAATTTAAAATTTCACCTAATAAATTTTTATTAATTTTAATATAACAATTTAACTTTAACTAAAAAAAATTATTTGTATTATTTGTATAACCGCGACTGCTGGCACAAATTTAGTCAATACTCTTTAATATTACTATTTCTAAATTTCTTTAATTAATAATACCAATTATTGCGAATAAATTAATATTATTTATTATTAAAATAAATAAAAATTCATACAAAAATTTACATATAAATTAAACTAATAATAAATCTTTAAGCTAAAATAAAACTTTATAAATTAAACAATATTAATAATAATTATATATATATTAATAAATAAATAAATTTAAATAATCAAAATTAGTTTATATTAAATATAATTAACTAACTTAACTTAATAAATTTACTATATATATATATATATATATATATATATAT